GCGTACAAAAAGTTCACGCCCTGCTTTATCTCTAAAAATAGGATGCCCTAACCAACCAACAGCTATTCCATCCCCGTTGTCCATTGATCCTGCTCTGAACAACCCCCCTTTTGCCGGATTATTCCCGATGTAATCATAAAAAGCTAATTTGTCGGGAATTTTAGACCAAGATTCTGATAAACTTTGATTTTGAGCTAATCCAGCGCCAACTCTTCGATATATTTCTTGCTGGAAATATCCCTGATCCCATTGATACCGGGTGGGACCAAATAATTCGATAGGGGTAGTTGCTGAACCATACCACATAGTTCCCGCAACAACAAAAGCGGCAAAAAAGACAGCAGCGATACTACTGGAAAGCACGGTTTCAATATTTCCCATACGTAATCCTTTATACAGACGTTGGGGTGGACGGACACTAAGATGAAATAGGCCTGCTAATATGCCTAAAGTGCCCGCTGCAATATGATGAGAAGCTATTCCTCCCGGAATAAAAGGATCAAAACCTTCTACCCCCCACGCTGGATTTACAGGTTGTACCTTTCCGGTTAGTCCATAAGGATCGGACACCCATATTCCAGGACCGTACAATCCTGTTACATGAAATGCGCCAAAACCAAAACAAGCCAACCCTGAAAGAAATAAATGAATTCCAAAAATCTTGGGCAAATCCAAAGAGGGTTTTCCTGTACGTTCATCACAAAATATTTCTAAATCCCAATACACCCAATGCCAGATAGCCGCTAAGAAGCACAACCCAGAAAACACAATATGTGCACCGGCTACACCTTCGTAACTCCAAATACCCGGATTCGTTATAGTTCCCCCTGTAATACTCCAACCGCCCCATGAATTGGTTATTCCTAAACGAGTCATAAACGGTATAACGAACATACCTTGTCTCCACATTGGATCAAGAACGGGATCAGAGGGATCAAAAACTGCTAATTCATATAGAGCCATCGAACCAGCCCAACCAGCAACTAAGGCTGTATGCATTATATGGACAGAAAGCAAACGACCGGGATCATTCAATACGACGGTATGAACACGATACCAAGGTAAACCCATGGAAATACCTCTTTATCAACGAAAAATAGACACTATGTAACTTTATTGCATTAGCAAAAACTATGCTATGAACCTCCCCTTTTTGGAATTATCTTCAAGAAAGGAGTAATATTTGTTCTATTCTTTTTTTTTAGTAAAAACGGAACAATTTGGTTCCTAGTAAGAAAGAGAAGCAGATCTATTCTATACCCGATAAGGAACAATACGCAATGGGGTTAATCCCATTTTCGATCAACAAATGTATCTATATTTAGGAATCATTCAAAAGAACTATTTGGAATCGTAAACATTTTGATCGATTTATGACTCAAATATGATAAAAGACAATATTATTAAGCCAATAAACGCATTGTTACGCTTCCATATCAAAGTCCAATATAGTACTTAATTCTTTTTTCTTTCATTTTATGCCTATTGGTGTTCCAAAAGTACCTTTTCGAAGTCCTGGAGAGGAAGATGCCTCTTGGGTTGACGTATAGTGCGACTTGTCAGATATATTGGGTCATATGGGATTTCCCCCGTTCTCTCCCCCGATTGAGATATCCTATGTTTCGGCCAAAAAAGATTGAATTACCAATAATTTGGAACGTGAAATGCAATTCGATTTGAGGGATATTTAAATTCCTATTAGCAATTAGAATAATTTATGGTTTAATTTTTTGGAACACTAAAATGAAGTTGTCATAAGTAAAGTATTAAGGCTCCCTTTAGAAAAAAACATTTTGAATTTATTTTTTATTTATTACTACGTATACCCATAGATAATAAAAGATTATTATTGAATAATATTCAATATATTTGAGAGTAATAGTAATCTCAAACTTTTCACTTTAAAGGAATCCAGCGAGGAAAGAAATAAATACATGTTTAATATTTTGCATTGATATAAGATATGAAATCAATTGAAAAAAAAAAATGAAGTTGTAAAAAAAAGACGTAATATTATTGACATTTGTCCTATATGTGCAAATCAAAATTGGGCAGATTTTTACTCGGAGTAGAGCATAAACCTAAAAGAATTGAAAAGACCTTTTCAGGAACAAGAAAAGAACATCGTGATTAAAATGAAATCGCGAAGAAGCAATGCATCAATGATAAGTTAATTCGATATGTTTAATCTTAATGTATTTTTTTTGAGAGGGAAGGGGCACAAAACGAACTCATTTCGTTCTTGAAAAAATGAAGAAAATTCGTTTCATTAATATACGAAATTTTCGAATTTCTTAGAATTAAGAAACCGCTCTCAAAACTAAACTAAATAAATAATATAAATATATATACAAATAGTTTAATTTTAAAAAGAAAGAGGGCTGGAATCTACACATTGAGTCGTTTTTTCTCAATTTTTGTTGAACCGTATGCATCAAAAGGTGTATGTACGGCTCTTACGGGATACAAATTTGATCCTAATCAACCGACTTTATCGAGAAAGATTACTTTTTTTAGGCCAAGAGGTTGATAGCGAGATCTCGAATCAACTGATTGGTCTTATGGTTTATTTGAGTATAGAGAATGATAACAAGGATTTGTATTTGTTTATAAACTCTCCTGGCGGATGGGTAATCCCGGGGGTCGCTATTTATGATACTATGCAATTTGTTCAACCTGATGTGCATACAATATGCATGGGATTAGCGGCTTCAATGGGATCTTTTATACTCGTCGGTGGAGAGATTACCAAACGTCTAGCATTCCCTCACGCTTGGCGCCAATGAATTTTTTACGAAAAAAAGACTATGCATGAAATTAGAAAAATGAAGTAATAATAGCATGGCACATCGAATTCGATATACGAATTTTTTTTTTCAAAACATTCAATTATATATCGAAAGAGTAGTATGAAATTAGTAGGAAGGGTCTTCCCCATTTTATCTTCGCTATTGTCGGGACCCATTTTAGCGTCACAAACCTTTTTTTTATTTTCCCACCGAAGACTTTTTTAAAATTCCGATATTTATATTTATTGATATACTTATGAATATACTTTTAAAAGAGTAAAAATAAATCAAAACTTTGGGATTGCTGAATCACAGAGGAGATAAATATATAAAGCAACGGAGCCATCATAGTATTTTGGTAACTACTCTGAAATCGGAAAGGAAGGATGGTAATTGGATCGTTTGACGATGTCAATCCGATAAACCTTATAATTTCTATATATTTTCTATCTTTTTAATTGATGATTCTTTGATGGAAGGTCACAAACTGAATTCCATTCTAGAGCCGTATGCAATGCCTAAAAGATGCCCGTACGGTTGTTCTATACTTTCTTTTTTTCTTTATCTCTTCCCATCTCATAATCGAGATAGAAGAACCTTTTGTTCCATCATCAGGGTAATGATACATCAACCTGCGAGTTCTTTTTATGAGGCACAAACGGGAGAATTTATCCTAGAAGCAGAAGAACTACTCAAATTGCGAGAAACCATTACAAGGGTTTATGTACAAAGAACGGCCAAACCCTTATGGGTTGTATCCGAAGATATGGAAAGGGATGTTTTTATGTCAGCAACGGAAGCCCAAGCTCATGGAATTGTTGATCTTGTAGCAGTTGAATAAAAAATCAAAATAGCATCAAAATTGCAGTAGGGGGAATAAGTTTAAATAAATCGACAATTTTKATTTCTTTATTTAGTTATTACCGGATTCAATAATATCTTATTCATCCATTCCATGGGAAAGTAATTCATAATTAGCCGGTTAGGATCAATCTAAACCAACCCATTCATTATGGATCCGATTCAACATGCCAACTATTAAACAACTTATTAGAAACACAAGACAGCCAATCCGAAATGTCACGAAATCCCCCGCTCTTGGGGGATGCCCTCAGCGACGAGGAACATGTACTAGGGTGTATGCGCGACTCGTTCAGATCATTTCTAATAGAAAGAAGGAACCCCCTTTTCCAGTATCAAAGATCAGTACTATTTTTTAATTTAAATTAAAATAGAAGAAAAGGGGAAATTGAAGAAAGAAGTACGTACGTTCACTATATCAAACTAAAAAAGATCTATTGGATTCTTCCATTGGATATGAAATTTATGGTTTGCATTGGTGCAAATTGAATTCACTCCATTTTCAAAATTGAAGATGATAAAAAATTCCTCATTGGTAACCAATGTTTATCCATTAAGCGAGCAACTATTATTTTGAAAACCCAATTTGACTATGAAAAACGGACTAAGAGGGTCAGCTACCCCAGCAAATCTTCATAATTAAATATCGTTACTGTATAAGTAGATCTCATTGTGAAAGACTTTTTACTAGATCATGGGTAGAGCAAAAGAATGTGAACTGTACAAGTTAGCAATAATATTCATTAAATGAAGTCGAAGTAAAGGACTCCGGTGTATAGAGAGGACCTCACCGTTTTAGAAAGAACCATAGAAACGATGGAACCCACGATTTCCCTTTTATATATATAGGCATTCAACTCAAAATAATAAATTGTATCRATACTAGGTATCAAAAAACGAAAACAGAAAAAATATTCTATTAAAAGAAATTCAAATAAATAGAAATGAATAGGAATAAATAAATCGTGGGYGGGAAGGTTATAGTAGCAAAAGCCATTGGAATTCTTATTTTATACATTGGAAGAATGCGTGTTGTTATTACTAAACTAGTAAATTGGAAAAGAATAACTGAAAGAAAGGAAATCCATTAGTTATTCATTAAGGTTTCATTTATTCAATGACCAGAATTACACGAGGATATATAGCTCGTAGACGTCGAACAAAAATTCGTTTATTTGCGTCAAGCTTTCGTGGAGCTCATTCGAGACTTACTCGAACAATTATACAACAGAAAATCAGAGCTTTGGTTTCGTCTCATCGAGATAGAGATAAGCGAAAGAGGGATTTTCGTCGTTTGTGGATCGCTCGGATAAATGCAGTAATTCGTAAGAATTTTTTATCCTATAGTTATAGTCATTTTATACACAATCTGGACAAGAACCAGTTGCTTTTTAATCGTAAAATAGTTGCACAAATAGCTATATTAAATAGGAATTGTCTTTATATGATTTCTAATTCGATCAAAAAAAAAAAGAAATAAATTCTTCAATTTTAAGGAAAAATTGGAATTGTAAGTTCGACTATTGAAAATGCCATTTTCTGGAGAATGAACTCCGGGAAAGTAGAATAAAAATTAGTATGATAAAGATCAAGTCGCTCAAAATGAAATGAGCAACCAAACACGTCCAATAAATATCCAATACAAAAAGATTGCTTCTTCGCCGATTCTTGTTTTTTTTTTTTTACGATAAGTAGGAGAAATCCAATCAAGATTAGATTGGATTCTCGAATTCTTCGAATAAAACATCAAACTCAATTTCAGTTGTCGAATTTGAATTTGTATTCAAATTGAAGAGGAAAGTAAGCCTACTTTTTTTATTTATTCCGGATTCTAAGACCATTAGCTCTGGCAGTCGATTCGCTTCTTTCAAATTGTTTATCATTATTAAGAAAGGGTAATAAAGATAAAATACGAGCTTGTTTTATAGCAATAGTAATTAATCGTTGTTGTTTTAAGGTCAATCTATTCACCCGTCTGGATAATATTTTTCCTTGTTCACTAATAAATCGACTAATTAAACTCATGTTTCTATAATCAATTCGATCCCCCGATTGGATCGGGGGCAAACGCCTACGAAAAGATCGTTTTGATTTCCGAAAGAGTCGCTTGGATTTTTCCATACTTTGTTTATTCCTTATCTCGAAAATACTATTTCAATCCGATCCAAAATAATTTGGAATTAAAAAAAAGATTGGTTTTTTTTTTTTTTTATTTTGAGTTAATTCAATTCTGTTAACTAAACTATTCAAATCTAGAATAATAGGGTCTCTCGAATAAAGAATATGTCCTTTTTTTGTTCCTGATATAAGAGTGATACACAAATAAAAATAACTTGGAGTTGGTTTATTTCTTTATCTCCCCGTGAATCGTATGTTTGTAACAATAGGGACAGAATTTTCTCAATTCCAAGCGACTCGGCGTATTGTGTCGATTCTTTTGAGTAATATATCTGGAAATCCCTCTTGATTCCTTATTAAGTCCGTTTCGAAGACAATTGCTACATTCCAAAATAACTGTTACTCGAGCATCTTTTCCCTTGGCCATGACCCTCCTTTAGTTTGAGTTTTTGATTCAATCAACTCTTCTTATTTGCTACTCTTGAAGTAACTAGCAAAAAGAAAAATAAATAAAAAAAAGTTGCTAAGTTGAAATTATGAAAGATTTCGTTCCAATCACAATACAATATAATAGAGTAAGAAATATTAAATAGAATTCATTTTTCAAGTTTAAGTGGAAGAAGGAATTAAAACTCTATTGAATTTAGCTATATTGAATTCGATTCGAAGTATAGTATATAGTACACTATTTCACTTTCCTATCTTGTATTCCAGTTTTTTATAGACCCCTTTCTGTTCTCACTCTATTTTTTAGAAATCGAATTGAACGCTGAGCTCAAATTTAGCCGAGGTTGAATTCATTTTTTTTCTATCTTTCCTCCTTTCTTTATTTTGTCTCTAAGTATCTAATTGAATTTTGGATAATTCAAAAAAGAGGGGAAGGGATTAGTCATAGATTTTTTKATTATATCTCTAATCTTCTTCACCCCTTCCCATGTTACTAACTAAACTAGTATGAAAAAAAAGGAAATGTCAACGCATCTGGGAATAAACGATTGATCTCTATCAACAAACCCGCTAAAGACCCGAACCAGAGAGTACTTAGTACCGGTGCCACGGAAAGATAGGTTTTTAGATCTCGCATTTTTAATCCTCCTTCTTTATGTTTTAATGTTTTATTAAAATATCTAATGGTAATACATATCGGATATGGAAGTATTTGAGATTCCTTTGTATTTTACACGGGATTCCTAATTTCCATGATTGATTTAAGAGAATAAAAAAGAGATAAGATTCTACCTTTCTAAAAATAAAAAAGTACCTTTCTTCCCCTCCCCCCAGTATTCCCTCGTTCTTTTTTATGATCAGTTTGTTTGATATTCCTATGTATATAAGCATCTTATTATAATAATAGAATATATGTTCTATTCTATTCTATGAATAATATTATATTCATACGAGATTTTCTCGTAGATATGAGTTAAAAGAAATAAAAGAAATATCAAGAAAAATTGTCTATGTTCCTAGATTAATAGGAATGGAAGGAATGGAAAATAAGGTTTTTGAAAACAAGACGGGGATTCTCTACAATGACAATGTAGACCAATTGAAAGAAAGGGATGTAGCGCAGCTTGGTAGCGCGTTTGTTTTGGGTACAAAATGTCACGGGTTCAAATCCTGTCATCCCTACCTGTTACTTCTCTTATGAGAAGTAACAAGGAATCAATTTGAATCGATTCAAATCACACATACATTTTTTTTTATGTTATTCTCTAAGATATTCTAGGTATTCAAGATAAGATTAGAGTGGGGGACAAAAAAAATCCTCTTCTTGGCTGTTAACTATTGTGATAAGAAGACTTTTTATAAGAAATAATAAAGCGCTCTTAGTTCAGTTCGGCAGAACGTGGGTCTCCAAAACCCGATGTCGTAGGTTCAAATCCTACAGAGCGTGATTCTGGGCTTGATTAATCTGAGAATTATATGCAAATTCAAATAATTGAGCAGAACAGTAATCTGAATTTGACCTCCTGTTAATTTTTTTTTTAAGAAAAGAGGAGGTCAAATTATCAAAAAAAACTGTTAATTAATCAAAGGTCTAACTGATCACCACGTCTGTATTGTAAATATGCAGTTACAAATAATCCCGCTAAAGTAATAGGAATTAGACCTAAGACAATTCCAAATAGAAAAACTTCAATCATTTCAATTTTTTTCTTAAAATAGAAAGGAAAAAAGAGAGGTACTATCTATCACAAAATATTATATTAATTCGTAGTGCCAGGGAATCTCAATGACCAATAATTGTAAATACATCCGGTAATGAACTATAGAATCTCGGAGTACCGGAGAAAGATTTCTTTTTCGTTTTATGCGTTGTGCTCATTCAATTAATTTCAAATCAATCGTATCTTGTTGAGACTAATAAAGAGAGCTGAGGTTATAGTTAAAGCTGCTAGTAGAAAACCAAAATAACTAGTTATAGTAAGCATGAAGGGGCTAAATGAAATATGTTCTTTTTCTACATATGTTTAGAAAACATTTCCCTAAGTTTGAAGATAAGACGATAAGAAAAAATAGCAATTGAAACGAAAAAGAATAAGTTCAATTGTTAGTTATTAATGCATGAAGCAGTCATTACACTACTAACAAAAGACTAAGGGAAGTAGAGTCTAAAAGGGGATAAGTTAATCATTTTGAGCATCTACTCTATTTTTATTTTGTCGATCTTTTGTTTTATCCTATCTATCAAATTGATTTATTAAAATAAAGAGTGAATTTAGACGTTATAATACCCCTTCTCTTCTTTGAAGAGATTATGTGAATGAACCCAGTACTCAACTAATAAATAAGGAAAAATAAAAAGAAATCGAATTGATTCAAATAAAATTCAAATAAACAAATCAAATAAGGTAGTCAAATTCCATTCGTAGACCAGTAATCCTTATCATTTTTTTTTTTTTCTTTTCTAGTTTATCGATTGTTTCCCTATTTTTTTATTATATAATTTCAAATTTATTATGAATAAGAGAAATAGATTTTTTTTTAATCAATACTCTATACTCCTCTTACTTGTTACTGTACGAATCAGCAATTCGCTTTAAATGGAATAAACTAAAATGAAAAAAAAAAATGATTTCAAGAAAACCTTTTCTACAGTTTAGAGGTATAAACAGGAAATTTTTGAATTTCGCATCAAATTGAATTGGGGAAGTGGAAATAGGATAATTTAACTGCATTTTTTTTATTTTTATAAAAACTAAAAACCAACCCCTTGGATTCACATTTTACCTAACGTAAGTTTTCCGGTTCGAAACCAATAATAATATAATAGAGAGAAATAAACCTTATATAAATTTAAGAAATTTCATCTCAAATCATCAATTCAGACTTCTCCATTGACAAGGAAAAGAAAAAAGAAATTATCTACTAGTCCTTCATTTACATACTGATTCAAATTGCGTTGCTGTCTTAGAGGAAGGATAGCTATACTGATTCGGTATACTCGAAAAAAGCCCTTGGTACAATATTGACGATCTAACAAGGATGAAAAAACGGTAGTGAATTTCCATTTACTGATATCATCTTTTACAGAATCGATCCCCCTTTAATCGTACAAGAATATGCGGAGCTCAGCATGTCTGGAAGCACAGGAGAACGTTCTTTTGCCGATATTATTACCAGTATTCGATACTGGGTTATTCATAGTATTACTATACCCTCTCTATTTATTGCGGGTTGGTTATTCGTCAGCACGGGTTTAGCTTATGATGTATTTGGAAGTCCCCGCCCAAACGAATATTTTACAGAAAGCCGACAAGGAATTCCATTAATAACTGGGCGTTTTGACTCTTTGGAACAACTTGATGAATTTAGTAGATCTTTTTAGTTTTAGGAGGAACCAATGACTATAGATCGAACCTATCCAATTTTTACAGTCCGATGGTTAGCTGTTCATGGACTAGCTGTACCTACCGTTTCTTTTTTGGGATCAATATCAGCAATGCAGTTCATCCAACGATAAACATAATAAAAATTAGAGAGATATGACACAATCAAACCCGAACGAACAAAATGTTGAATTGAATCGTACCAGTCTATACTGGGGGTTATTACTTATTTTCGTACTTGCTGTTTTATTTTCTAATTATTTCTTCAATTAATAAAAAATAAAGTAAGAGAAGAAAAGAGACTGGTAGAATATGAAATATTAATTTGAAATTTGCTTATCTCATTCGGAAGGATCGCATCTCATACTTATCTATGACTGTATGTGTCTCTAGCATGACAACTTGATGAAATGGCGGAGGAAGCAAGATAAATGGCCGATACTACTGGAAGGATTCCTCTTTGGATAATAGGTACTGTAACTGGTATTCTTGTGATTGGTTTAATAGGTATTTTCTTTTATGGTTCATACTCAGGGTTGGGCTCATCTCTGTAAGAATCGAAAATAATCTAATAATCGGATGAACTGAGTTGGAGACATGAAAGCTTAAGAACTCAAGGGATCCCTTGAGTTCTTAAGCTTTCATAATAGAATATATTATTTTTATTTCAATTTGAAAATTCAAATTCTATTTGAAAAATGTCATTCATTGATTTTGAACATCTATTATTGAAGCATAGTATCTATCTTTCAAAGTTAGACTGAAATTACTTGATTTCGTTTTCCTAAATGAACCAATTCTAATATATCTATTTGACGAGTACAGATATTATTCAAATCCTTTCTTTTCTAATAAACCTCCATTAAGTTCTATTTTCTCCAAAAATTGCGCTCTATTTTCTATTTTTTGATTGCTCACTACTCTAATCTATATTTTAATTAAATATAGAAATAGAAGAAACAAAAAGGTTCTGAGAAATCCGTAAAAAAATCAAAAAATAGAAAATAAGATTAAGAATAGTTATCTTAGACGACAACAAGAATAAACGAAGAAAATAAACGCTTTCTATTCTGCACTTACTTATTATCTGAAGTTTAGTATTCTGTATTCGATGAAATTTTCTCTTTTATTAGAATAGAAAACTATTAAGACATTCTCTGATAAGAGTAAGAGAGTCACTCGGTTCAATTTTGATTGAAAAAAAATCAGAGATAAAGTCAAAAAAATTTCTTTATAATATTCTTACTATGAATAGGAATAGAGTATAAGTAACTCCCAATGACTTCGAAACAAGCAAAAATGGGTTAATAATTTTTGATCATGCAGAACACCAATAAGAATTGGATTCCTTTTCCTTTCCGAAGTTGAGATTTATAAATTTGCAAATCTAAAAATTCATTTCGGATAATTGAACCTTCTCAAACTGTTTCTTCTTTAGAACCAAAAAGATTTGTGCTAAAATAACAGATGCCAGGAAGAACAAAAGACCTTGGACACGTAATGGATCTTGAAGTACTATTTCAGCATCCCCTTGACCAAATCCACCCACATTAGGATTACTCGTTAATGGCTGATCAAGTTTGATAGATTCGCCCTCTGAAACGAGAAGCTCTGGCCCTGGCGGAATAATATCAACCACTTGACGCCCATCTAACGTATCCGCTATAGTTATTTCGTATCCCCCCTTTTCTTTTCGTATGATTTTACTTACTCTACCAGCCGCTGTAGCGTTATAAACCGTATTGTTACTCTTGTTCCCGTCGGGATAAATTTGACCCCTTCCTCTGTTCCCCCCCACATATATGGGATATTTTAAGAAGTGAACATCTTTATTATTAGCGGGATCCGGGGAAAGAATAGGAAAAGTTATTTCACTATATTTCTGACCAAGAATAGGACCTATAACAAGAATATTTTTTTTAGTGGGTCGATAGCTCTGAAAAGAAAGATTGCCTATCTTTTCTTTCATCTCGGGTGAAATACGATCCGGGGGTGCTAATTCAAATCCTTCAGGTAAAATAAGAACAGCACCCACATTCAACCCCCCCCTTTTTCCATTAGCAAGAACTTGTTTCACTTGCGTATCATAAGGAATTCGAACAACTGCTTCAAATACAGTATCAGGAAGTACTGTTTGCGGAATCTCAATATCCACGGGCTTATTAGCTAAATGGCAATTGGCACATACAATACGCCCGGTTGCTTCGCGCGGATTTTCATAACCCTGCTGAGCAAAAATGGGATACGCATTTGAGATAGATGCTTGAGTGATGATATATATCATAAACGATACGGAAATAGATTGAATAATTTCTTTCTTTATCGTGATCCAAGAAAAAAAAAGGTTATTTTGAATTTGCATAGTCCAATCATTGATCCCAAAAATTTCTACAATAAAATGAGGTAGGTCACTCGGATAGTTCCCTATCAACAAGTCTGCTATTTACGTAAATTCTTGTACGCGAATATAAAATATTCGAGGGGAAATCTCCGTAGGTTCGAAGGAGTGGGTACGTCTTAAAATGCTTTGCTTATGTGCAAAGTAAGAAATATTCGAGTTGGATCAGTCATTCATTGAATGATAAATCACTACAAGTGATGGAGATAGACGATTTAAATAATGGAAGATCCAATATTTAAAAATTGTGTCTATAATGACTGGAAAAGTAGAAACAAGGCCAGATATAATTTTCTCATTATGAACAAATCCAAAATCTTTGTAGACATAGCCAATCATTAGTTCCCAACCATGGGGCGAATGGAATCCGATACATAAATCAGTTAATAAAAGAATAGAAAAAGCTTTTATTGTGTCACTTAAATTATATAGAAATTCTTGAACCCAAGAGTTAAGAATAAGAAGTTCTTTATTACCTAGAATTGAATAAGCACTAAAAATAATGAAACAGATTATATTTGTCGAGAAGTGCAAAATCATATGGATATGATCCTCATTGTTTATCTTTATCAATTGGATCGTTTCTTTGTGGATTCCTATATGAGCCCTTTGCAACCCTATTTCCGGGTATTCTTTTATTATTTCGTCCAATAGGAAGAGTTCTTCTAATTCGATGAATTTTTCTATAATACTCTTTTCTTGAATATCAGTCAAAAAAGTTTCGGATTGTGTAGTATTCCACCAATCAGTAACCCAAGATTCAACACTTTTCTTAAATGAAAGAGAAACCCACCAAGGCAAAAATACTATAGATATAACAGAAAGAAAAGGGAGAAATGCTTTCTTTTTTTCCATTTTTCATCTTTGAATTGCTAATGAACTCGCCTCATTCTTCGAATCTATGCGCTGCGATCTACTATTTTTATCAAACATAAGTTCTATTCTAAGGCATCGAACCCCGGAATCTATTCCTTTTTTTTTGATTTCCCATTCATTGATTATGAATCTAGAAAGAATATAGAATAAGAAAGAGTCGACTTTAAATGAAGAAATAATAAAAATCTTGTTTACAGATAATCTAATTGATCCAATTTGAAACTGCTTCGCGTTCTCGATGAATGCTAAAGCGAAACTAAAAAAAAAACAAACATTTCAAGGAATAGTATTCCGATTTCGACTTAAAAGAACTCCCCTTGTTCTTTTTTTATTTATAGAAATATTTTGATTTGCTATTTCATTTCAAAATACTTCAATTGGTACGCGCAAAAAATAGGCCAATTTGGCAGCTTTTTGCTCAATTTCACCCAGGGTCAAATTCTCATCAGTACGCGTCAATGGAATGGCTCCCTGTCCTTTGATTTCCATATAAAGGATACGACGAGGATAAATGCCCTCTTTAACTTCTATTCTGATCGACTGAATATCCTTCATACGGAATCGTAGGAAGATGCGACGCTTTTTCCCAGGAAATCCCCAACGAAAAATACACACTATTCCTTCTTTTAGATCGAATCGATCATAGCCACTCCCCACATTCCACGAAATTGTACACCACAAATAGGAACTAATAAAGAGACCCGCGATCCCGTAGAAGGACATCACGATCCCTTGTGGAAAAAAAACGATTTGCTGATATGGAACTAAAGATATAAAATTCTTACCGAGATAGCTGGAAGTTCCAACTAAGACGAATCCTAATGAACCTAAAAAAAGGATCAAGGCCCAGAAGAAATTACTTAGTTTTCGAGACCCCACTAGACGTTCTATCCATATATGTTCGGATCGCCAACTCATATTAGATCTAGTTGCATTTTTTTTTTTTTTATTGGAATGGAGAAACTTTTTGTTTCCGAAGTAACTCTCATCAACTAGTGCCATTCGCATGTAACCCTTTCCTTTAGGAATAATCGGAGTAATTTGTCGAATGGGTTAGGTATAAAATAAGAGAATATCCCTTTTTTAGGATCTTCTAGAAATATCTACATACATATAGATAGATCGACTTTCCGTTTCAGGCATCTGCCTCGATTCCAATCTATTTGGAAATAATTCGAAACTTATTTCCCTATATTGTTTGTATATTTCGAGCATCTATTTACGGATATATAAGAGCTGCTTCATTTATGCCCCTATGTTATACCATAACATACTCTACTAAATGCACATCTGTATTATCTATATCTAAGTCTTGAAAAAAAAATGGATGAGATTTGAACCCATAAGATCTAAGAAATCTTGTTTTTTTGAACATGAAGAAATAAAGACGCCATTGCAATTGCCGGAAATACTAGTCCTACTAACGGCACAAAAATAGAGGGTAAGCTATTGAGAGTTGTCATAGAATGGGTACCTCGATTGAATATTTAGACCTGTTATTACTATAAACATATCTTATACTAATTCTTAGTAGTATTCTATACTAATTAGTATATCGAAGTGAGTATTCTATATAATAGAAATAATAATAATAGAAATAATAGAATAGAAATCAAATTCTATATATTCTATATATCTTATTATCTATTATTATCAACTAGAAATCAAAATGAAATAGAAAATAGAGAAATTCACGAGATTAAATAAATAGAAATTAATTCAATACAATATTATCTTATTTCTCTTTCGATATGAAAGATATAAATATATGGATGATAATCCAGTCTTGTCTGAAAATAAAATTCAATTCCAATTTTGATATTCAATTTTATTTAGAGTTAAAATTAATATCAAAATCAAAATAAAGAGTTTCTTCCGAATTGAATTTCGGAAACTATTCTGTTATAATTTTTAATTCAATCCAACAACACCAGTTATTAGTAAAAAAATAGGGGCTTAGGGGGAGATTCGAGTAGAAAGAAAAGATACTCTATATCGATATTTTCTCTATTTGAATTCGCGATACATACGCAACAAGAAGGGAAGACGACCTTCGGTTTCTTTTTCTTGCCTAATTTGAATTTCGCAGAAAAAAGAATTTTCTTTTTTACTTATGTTGTTAAAAGAG